TAGAAATGTGTTCGCTCAAGAAAAGCTCCAGAAGATGTTAATCGTAAATAAGAAGATTGTTTACGAAGAAAAACTAATACAAATTCGCATTCAGATACATAAGAATTATATGGGAACCGAAATAGTCTTTTATTTTCTTTTGAAAAAAAAATAGAATTATTCGGAGTAATAAGACTATTCCAATTATGATATTCGTGAAGAAAGAATCGCAATAAATGTAAAGAAGGAACATCTTGGATCCAGCATTGAAGGATTTGAACCAAGATTTTCAGATGGATGGGATAAGGTATTAGTATATCTGACACATAATTTAAATGCGAGAATTTGTCCTCCAAAAAGGGAAATATTGAATGAATAGATCGTAAATTCAAATTCTGAGATTTTGGTATTTTTTTTTCTTCGAGGGAAGATACTAATCGCAGCAAGAATGGAATTTCCACAATGACTGCAAAACCTTCCAATATCATCTGAGAATAAAAATGAAAATCAAAATAATTGTTGTGCCCAACGAATCGATTTTGGTTAGAATCATTAACCGAATAAATCAAATAATTCTGTTGATACATTCGAATAATTGAACGTTTCACAAGTACTGAACTAGATTTATTGTCATAACCAAAAATTTCCGTGGATTCGTAAAAAATCGAACCATTTAAACCACGATCATGAGCAAATGTGTAAATATACTCCTTAAAGAGAAGCGGATATAGAAAGTGTTGTTGCCGAGATCTATCTTTTTCTAAATATCCTTGTAATTCTTCCATTTACATTTCTACTTGAACCAGAGACAGGACCCATTTCATTTTTTGGGTTATCAAATGATACATAGTGCAATATGGTCAGAACAGGGTATATATTATGTATATAATTACAGTAAGAAAAAAATATATATCCCACAAACAAAGGAAACAGGGGAGTCCAATCAACAGATCTTTTTCCTCTCCTTTTCTATCCAATTGGTTTATGTTCGTTATAATTACAAAAGGGTAAAAAATCCTTTATTTTTGCAACTCGATCGCTCTTTTGACTTTGGAATAAATTCTCTTTATCAGTATACTGTTTCTTCTACACATCCGTCTCCAATCCATAATAAAGAATAATTAGGATTCATTAAAAAAAAAAGAAAGAAAATCAATGGTCCACTCACAAAAGAACCCACCCTTTCCCGCATCAGGCACTAATCTATCTTTAACGTCTAATTAGATCGGGTAATCATTCAAATTAAGAACAAAAGCTCGTTGCTTTTTATTTCACCAGAATTAGAGCCATAGGGCTCTATCCATTTATTCACTAGACCCAACTGTAAATGTGAATTTTTTTTTTCACTTCCAAAAAGAAAAAAAATTTGTAACGATCCGGTAAGGATAAACTCAAAGTTCTACTTTAATTAAATAATAAATTAAATAATTAAATAATAAAAATAATAATAATATTTTATTACGACATGCTGTTTTTTCCATTCATTACCTTTGAGGATCAGTCGTGGTCTTATAGACTCTACCAATAGTCTGGACGAATCTGTTGCTTCATCCAAATGTGTAAAAGATCATAGTCGCACTTAAAAGCCGAGTACTCTACCGTTGAGTTAGCAACCCGAATAAAATAAATAGGATATGTAAATACGGTCAAAATAAAAAAATCAATTGAATTGCACTGCACGACCCCGTCAAAACATTGAACTAGAACAAATCGAAAAGAAAGATTTGTTGATCAATTAAAAACACCAAAATACCAAAATGGACAGATCAGATTAAACAACAACAGATTCCCAATAGAGATGTCAAAATTGTGACAAACCACCATTTTATTTATCAATTTTCTTTTCTTTTTCGTTAAGAAAATACATCTTGTATGCCAGTAAATCCGGTAGGGCAAACCCATCATTTGACTGAAGTGAAGGAAAGAAAAAACCAATATGGGGTGGAGATAAACGGATCTATTTATCTACGATCGAATTATATTTCTTCGATGCACCATTGTCAATATGAATCCAATGTTAAGAAAACAAATTTAAGTAAATCAAATAAGGACTTGTGTTGGATTGGCACAACATAAACATAAATAAGAAATTTGGATGAAAAAAAAAATACGAAAGAGGTAAAGTAAAGAAAAAATCTCGGGTTTATTCAATCAATAGAGGTACAATAAGCAAGATTAACCCCTTGTTTGTTGGTGGATTCCCGCAACAAACAAGAAAAAAAGTAAATTAAGTATGAATACAGCAAGAAAAAGGCAAATTGTGTGTAAATAATTACACAAAGATAGATACTAGTTACCCCCCCCTTTTTTTTTTATTTATTAATTTTGTTTTTTTCCTTTAATTAACTCGAATCGAAGTTCTTTCTTGAAATAATTCTGCCTTCCTTAAAATATCACAAACAGTTCCCGTAGGTTGAGCACCTTTTTCAAGGAAATATAGAATAACAGGAACATTTAAATAAGTTTGATTCTTTATCGGATCGTAAAAACCTACTTTTCTAAGATCTCTTCCTTCTCTTCGGGATCGAACATCAATTGCAACGATTCGGTAGATGGCTCATTGGAATAGATGTAAATAAACAATGCCCCCCCTAGAAACGTATGGGAGGTTTTCTCCTCATACGGCTCGAGAAAAAAGGATTCTAAATTTCTGTATATGTATATAATGGCAAATGGATCCATAAAATCATGAATTAGACTATGATTTGAGTCGTTTTTTTATTCTTCCTTACAGAAAAAAAGAAATCTCATTCGTACTCATAACTCAAGTTGGGTAATTCTGACAGAGTTCGAAGGGAAACCCTTAGACATTTATTGAGCCGTCTCTAACCTCTTTTGTTTGTCTCATCTCGAATCTATTTTTATTCCTCATTCTGATTCAATTGTTGAGACAATTGAAAATAGTGTTTACTTGTTCCGGAATCCTTTATCTTTGCTTTGTGAAATCATTGGGTTTAGACATTACTTCGGTGATCCTTACTCCTTTCAAAAGAGCAGCAACATACCTTTTTGTTTTTTGTTATTTTTTTCTATAATACTATAGAAATAGAATATGAACGGTGGATTCCCTTGTGATACACTTTTGATCGAAATAGTTTTACCAATTCTGAAAAATTTTACTTTTGATTTTTCAAACTTCTTTGATTTTTCGATTTTTTTAACCTTTCGATTTATATATTGAGGATATACTTACAAAGTTGGTCTAACTTATTAATAGTTACTAACCCTAGATTCTTCCCCCTGATAAACGAATCAATCCTTTCTGCTCGAGCTCCATCATGTACTATTTACTTACAACCTAACACAAATTAGGTTCCTAACAGAGCAGAACAAACTATGTCGAGCTAAGAACATCTTCATTCCTATAGAAAATGGTGGATGTAAGAATCCACAGCCGATCATGTCCTTCAAGTCGCACGTTGCTTTCTACCACATCGTTTCAAACGAAGTTTTACCATAACATTCCTCTAATTTTATTTCAAACCGGTATGTAATTGATTCAATATGGAATCATGAATAGTCATTGGCTCAACCGGTGTGTGTATACCGGTATATAATAGTACATACTTTCTATCTATCTATCTATGGATAGATAAGTATTTATCCGGGGAAGGCTCGGCAAGGATCCAATTTATTTAACTCTATATTCTATCATATGAATGAAACATATTTCTAAAAAAGACGAATAAATAAGTTTGCTTAAGACTTATTTACATCTTAAAAAGATTGTTCGGGACGATCAATCATGAAGGATCCATTTTTCTCGAACAAATAAACTATAAACCTCAAAAGAAGAACCTTTAATATTAATAGATTTGCAATCCCGGAACAAAATCAATTATTAATAAAACTTTTTTATTTTATACAATACAGATTTTGTTTTACTTCAGGTTCAAGAATTTTTCTTTTCCATCAATTCCATAAAGTCAAGTAGATGCAATATACGAATTTCCCCCCAATCGCTACATTACATTGATTTACAATTATTCATTTGAACCGGATAAGATATAAGATGAACCAGATAAAATACAAAAAAATGGGGTCCAGATCAATTCGTTTTTACTATTTTTTTCCCACACCAGTTTTAGAAGTTTTAAGACCAGTGATGAAATTAGTACCAAAAACTCCCTACTCTTTAGTCTCCACATAGACTGTGGAATTGGGATACCCCATTTATTTTTTTTAGGCTTTTACCCTTGGTAAGGGAATAAAGAGGCCTTTCTTTCATTCACATTTCGATTCAGAATGCTTCATGTGAGAATTGACATTTCATAGATATGGGACATAAAGTTTCCAAAAGTAACTAACTTTAAAATGAATATTGAGTAGTACGAACATATCCTGAATGTGAATGATAAACCCAGAATTTCTTTTTTGAATTCAAAAAAAAAAGATATTTATTTCCACCCACATTTGACACTTGATTACGTTTGTGAGAAACCAAATGAAAGAAAAAATATGATTCTAAGAATGATTCTTAGAATTCAGAACAAAAGATTGTTCTCGTTAACAATTTTATGTTTCATGTGGGATACAATGTGATCCCATCTTTCGTTTCTGATGGAAACGATCTGGGACGGAAGGATTCGAACCTCCGAGTAACGGGACCAAAACCCGCTGCCTTACCGCTTGGCCACGCCCCATTTCGAATTTCTTTTCGACACTAATAAACATTAATATTGGTATTGGTTATTCGTCAATTCCAACCCAATAAATACATTGGGGATATATTGTTGCTAGGATTCAACACATGTAGATATAGAATCAAAAAAATTCATTGATCATTACATGGAATTCAGTTAAGATATTGTATGAAAATGGAATTCCTTGTATTCTCATTTGAGAATGGAAGGAAAGATTTTTTTGATTTTGGAGAGTTCGAAAAAAAAGAAAGATTTTTTGACTTGTCTTTTTTTTCCCTTATAAAAAAAACTCAATCAGAATAAAATTTTCTAATCTACAAGAACGAAATTTTGTTATGCTTAATATCTTTAGTTTAATCTGCATCTGTCTTAATTCTATCTTTTATTCGAGTAGTTTTTTCTTCGCCAAATTGCCCGAAGCTTATGCCTTTTTAAATCCAATCGTCGATGTTATGCCTGTCATACCTCTACTTTTTTTTCTCTTAGCCTTTGTTTGGCAAGCTGCTGTAAGTTTTCGATGATTTAATACTCTGCTAAATTCATGATTTATTCGATAAATAAAAATTCGAAAAATTGATAAGACCAGATAAGTCTTACATTATGAACCCTCGATTCAAAAATCGAAATTCTTGTATATTGAATAACCGCGGCGATGAATTTTGATCAACTTATTTCCTCGTTCTGACCTTACAGTGAGCAAAGACTTTATTAGGTTGCCTACAATACCTAATTATTCATATGACAAGAAATTTTTGATAACGAAGGAATCAAAATCTTATTCCAAAGAAATTCGTGAAAATGACTTTCTTTTCAAAAAACACTTCATTTTTTGGGGGTGTCATGTCAAAACAAAATAGTGTATGTGGTAAAAAATAAGTAACCTATTCCCTTTTTCAAAAAAAAGATCTTGGAGATTGTGTAATGCTTACTCTCAAACTATTCGTTTATACAGTAGTGATATTCTTTATTTCTCTCTTCATCTTCGGATTTTTATCTAATGATCCAGGGCGTAATCCTGGACGTGAGGAATAAAAAAAAGATATTTTTAGTTTTTCCTGCTTTTTCTAAATTTTTTTTCTTATGATTTTATCTATTCCATACATTTACCTATGATAAAATCAAGGGATCGAAATTCCTTCGAATTCGAAAGTCTCAAGAAATAAGAAGAAGCGGAGAGAGAGGGATTCGAACCCTCGGTACGAATAACTCGTACAACGGATTAGCAATCCGCCGCTTTAGTCCACTCAGCCATCTCTCCCCATCCCCATTTAAAAATGGAAAATTTTTTATGTGATGTGACACGTGAAGTAAAGATATATAAAAATTTAAAATAGATAAATAAAAAAGTAAAACAATTATATAACATATATAAATAAACATTATAATATAACTTATAAGTTATATTATTATAAACTTATAAAGATATATAAAAAGAACAATAAAGTAATATATATCTATATAGGATAAAAAAAAATATATATATATAAGAAGAAATTTGATCAGGAATTCAATTTAGATAATGATTCGAAACGGATATCCCCAATAGAAACCTACTTCTTTTATTTTGTACGAAAGGTTTATTCCCCCGGCTTGGTTTAAGTACTGGCCGGGCCAGGCCAGTATTTCCATAGATTAAATGATTTAATAATGATTTGATATCAATCAAAAATACTTGTTGAAGTGTCATTTCTTATTATTAATACTTAATATTATATTAAGTATTAATCTTAATATTATTACTTAATATTATTAATATTAAATTAATATATTTTTTTTTTTATTTTCTTTTTATCAATTTATTACTTTTTGGAAAAAGAAACTGGAATAATAAATATATAAATATATATACATATATATAAATATGTATATATATTTATATATTTATTATGTACATATATGCACATATATTAAACAATAAAAAGTATTAAAATGAAAAATAAAAAAAAAAAAATATCAAATATTAAACACACATATTTATAAACGTAGTTATAATATAACTCATTTATTTGTTCAAGAGACAAGCTTTATTTGAACAATTGAGATCCAATTGACCCGAATTCTTAATTCATAAGTAAGATCTGGCAGTTGAAAGAGAAGTTGAAAAAAAAGAAACCCCATGTATGCAGATTTCATCCTTTCTATGATCCAGCTTCAATGATTCTTTCAGACCGGGACTGTCAGTAATGACTTCGTATCAAACGAAAAGAAAAGTATAATATAACTAACACTTTTTTATGTTATTTAAGTAAGCTTTCTGCTCTTCGCCTATTTAAGTCCCCGGCGGGACGAAGCGTCAACGCTAAAATTTTCATGATTCTGATGCTATCTTGATTGCGCCTCACTCTTTTGTTCGACAAATGGTCCATTCATATACAATAATAAATATATAGCGGGTATAGTTTAGTGGTAAAAGTGTGATTCGTTCTATCAAAAACTTAAATAGTTAAGGGGTCTTTCAGTTTTTTTCATATTCCGATCAAAAACTTTATTTCTTAAAAAGGTTTAATCCTTTACCTCTCAATAGTATATTTGAGGAAGAATATACATTCTCACGATTTGTATCCAAAGGCCAATTAGAAATTGAATAAAAAAGATTGGATTATGGATATGGAGTCGCGAAGCATAATTTTTTTGGATTGGATTAACTCTTCCAATTGAATGAGTATGAATAAAGGATCTATGGATGAAGATACAAAAGTTTATTTCCAATCGTAACTAGATCTTCAATTTTTTTTTGTAAAAGGGAAATTGAAGCCAAATAGCTATAAAACGATGGTTTTGGTTTACTAGAACCATCAGCATATTGTTTCAGCTCGGTGGAAACCAAATTCTTTTCCTCAGGATCCTGCGAGTGGAAATAGGGAACGAAGTAACTAGA